CAACTAGACCAGAATCCGTCTCAACGAGTCTATAAGAAGTGATCCAATTTTTTTCATCGGGTCCGGGTAGAGACCAAAGATCTTGAGCGACCGATCCGGCAGAACAACTCAAAAGATAAAGAAGTATCGTTAATTTCTTCATGCTCGTTCCAAGTTCGAAGAACCATTTGTACAAATAAGGATCCCCTTCGTAACATGATTGCTTCTTCATATAGATAGATATAGGATCTATAAGGCAGCAATTATTTATAAGTACATTTTGTGCAACAGCCCTTCCTATCTGATAGAAAAGGATCCCATGATCCGGAACCGGTCTTACATGCGCTCGCAACTCCCAAGTTTGTCTATGAAGAGCGAATCTAATTGTATTAGTGTCTATAATGGATTTCTTCTGTGTAATACTAATCGATAGGGCCTCATTGGTAATTGCTACAAGATCTCGTGCATTGTAACCCATGGCTATGGACCCGAATCCATTAGTATGGAACATTTTCTTTTCCAAGTGAAATCCCCTAGTATACGAAAGGGTGAAAACGTGCTTTCGTTGTTGTGGAATAAGAAGCCTTCGTATCTTAATGCATGTATTTAATTTATTCGGAGCTATTAGAGCGGGATCCACTTTTTGGGGAATATGAGTCGAAGCAATAACAAGAATATCTCTAGTGGACCGTCTTTCACAATCCCCGGAGAGATAGTTCAATAATAAACCGAGGGACTCCGACTCATCCACATACAGATCATGAATGTTTGGAATCCATACTATGCAAGGAGACATTGTTCTTGCCAATTCGAATTGCAAGTTGATAGAAGCTAGGTTGATTTCCAACTCGATGATATACCTAAGTATCTCATCATCCACCGTATACTCCTCCCTCAGCTCCGGGTCCGAGTCCAAGTTCGAATAGTCACGATCATCAATATCATCCGCATCTCTAAGCGCATCCATATATTCCTTAGCAGGATCGCTATCATTATCAATCCCATCAATATCCACATCATCAAGCGCTTCCATATAGTCCTCAGGATCGAGATCATCAATAACTATTTTCAAACCCAGCTTGTTCAGAAATACCGTAATGAAAGGAAGATAGGAGTTTGTCGCTAGGGATTTGACCAAATAGGATCGTCCAGTTCCTATAGGACCTATCACTAAAATACCCCTAGAGGGGGATAGCGCTAGGCGGAACGAAAAGGGTTTCGGGTTTCCATGAGATGGGAAATGAAAACTATTGGCCCCACACGAGGTTTGTGAATAAGTGATTGTCTGATAATGAGCAAGGAATATCCGTCTTTCTGCTAAACAGGATGTATTGAACTCATAATTCATTAGATCCTTTTGATGAATGTCAACTAAGTATCGTAAGTAAATTGCTCCCGCTTGTTCAAACATTTGATAACCATAGTCACTCTTTACTAAACGATCAATATGAGTCAGACTCCATAGAATTTGATCAATCCCTTTTTCTGGCCTTAGGGTGGAGAAATGAAACGAGTAAACTCTCTCTTCATCCAAAAACCAATCACAGGTCTCGATCCAGGATTCTATTTCATCATGAGTCTGAAACCTTTGCCCTTTTCTTATCCATGAATAGATCTCTTTACTTGTATGACTTAGATATCTCGTATTTCTCGAAAAAGTGATTCGATTGATGGGATTTGGTATGATACTTATGAGATCGATGAGATTGAAAAATATCTTCTGTAGAAATTTGACCCCATAAGCGGGACCACCACCAAATAGCGCAAAACCCAGTATTTCCGCTAGAAAATCTTCTAATTGTTCCCGAGCAACTAGAAAGAGATTCTTTAACCAGAAAGAATTCGGTTCAGGTTTAGGATACCCATCCACAAGTTTGTACACCTCAATCGTGTATGATGGAATCGTCAAAGATTTTATCCTCTCGAACTCTGTCTGTAACTCACTAGAGTCTAGGGAAACAGAGAAAAGAAGTACCTGAACGAGACATCCAGCAAGAAGAAGAAGTAAAAGGCTTGAATAGAGGAACTCCCGAATATTTGGCGAGCTCAGATGTGTCGATATCAATGGTGACTCATTATTTCGATGAATCATTTCTTCGACCCGAAGAAGCCTACGGAAACACTTCCACGAAATATCACTTGAAATCTCACTTATCGGTGTCCACAATCCCCACAATTTGAGCTTAAGAGCTCGCCATTTTAGCTTAAGAATTCGCCATGCTGATCTGTGCATAATATAATGAAAAATGGATACAAATTTGTGACTGCTACTTAGCATCGGCAATAGGTCTGAAAAAGCATCTAAAAATATCAAATTTAGATATTTGTACCCTGTCGAAGTAAAGAACCATGGCATATATGTTTGGAATAGATTCCATTTTGATAGAGTTGAAAAAGCACTATCTCGTTGAAAGGTTCTATCCATCTGCCCTTTCTCAACGTCTTTCTTTAGCCAATTTCGCCAAAGACGCAATTTTTGACTCGTTTCGGGCGGTAAATATTTCTCAGAACGTGGAGTGTGAATCAAACCCATGTTTGAATTGAAATTGAGATACTGATGCAAGTTCTTCCTTTCTGAATCAGATAGATTCATATCTGAAAGAGGTTGACAATAAGTTCTTTCCAAATTGACTATTTCTTTCTCTGTTAGAGGTGTTCCAGAAATGTCTGCGATCGAGTAAATAGTTCTACGAACGAATAGATCGGATCGAATTGGAAAATGGAAAGATTTGTACAAGTTATACCTTTCGTTACCCCTTTGTGGAAAATCGTTAGGTATGAATATGTTAGATACCTGTGACTCGATTGGTGAAATAGTATCTCTCTCCAAAAAAGCATGTTTTTTTTTACCGACGCACAAAGAAAATTTGTTGTTGCGAATGAACAAGATATTGAGGAATTGTCTATACGTAAAATCATAATTCTTGATACGGGCCTTTTCCATATAAAAAGGGAATCTTTTGTTACAATAGAAGAAGAAGTGGTGTGGATTATTCAAGAATCGAAGTTGATTTGCTTTATAAAAAGAAGATATCAATGAACTTCTATGAAATGCTTTTACGGGATTCAGCCAATTTTCTTGATCGCAGGATATCGTTGATAAATTGGAATCCGTGTTATCAAAGGATTTCCTGCGATTCTTTCTAGTATGGGAGTCAATCATCCACTTCCACTTTGGTATCTTATTGAACAAAAAGGGTGATATTGTTCCTCCATTGATCAATAATTGAGGTTTTTGGGAAGTATCATGATCATCCGCTTTCCATTTTTTCAAATGAACGATTGGAAGACCTAGTGGTTTTAACAACGGATTGCAGAGTTGATCATTCGGACCTTTCAATTCCAAAATGTGGATCTCGGACCTATGAATGGGCATATTCCTTAAACTCACAAAGAAAAAAGGAAGTGAGTTAGACAAAAAGAGAATCAGCTTTGACAATGACTTAGCAATTTTTTTTTTGTTGATAACCTTAGACCAATCAATCCAATATTGATTAATACGTAATCGACCGAAGACTACTTGAACTTGAAAACGGCTTTTCTGCTCAGAAACGAAATGTTCCTGGAAATTTTTGCTCCCGTTGAAACATTTGTATCTATATGCATCAGGATCCCGATTCATGGATCTCTCGCTTCGAGAAATCAAAATAAGAGAATCGAACCATTTCTTCTGATTCTTTTTCAAATTCGATAAATGTTGGTTGATCGTATATTTCATTATAGTTCTATGATTCAGAGTATCGTTTCCTATTTGATCCCTTTGAATGCCATATTCGAAGTTGCGATCGGATCTATTTATTAAAAAGAATCGATTCAATACATTTCTTATGTACACATAAGTGCTATATTGAATTTGAATCAGATTTCGGATCAATCTATATTGATTGACTGCCTCCATTATGTTGTTGCTAGCAAATACCACTCTTTTTTCTTTTGTATCTTTCAAAGAATTCCCGCAGGAGATCCGAAGCCATTTTTTTCTGATCCTTCGATAAAAAGATTCATTCTCTTCATAAAAAATAGGAGGTAGAACCAATAAAGATTTCTTTTTCGATTCATCCCTGGAGTTGAATACCTCATTCAAGAATTGTTTTTGATCCAATCCGTAGGAATCAATAGAAAAGGCAAATCCCTTATGATACACCAGATCCGGCTCGGTTATTGATAGAGTGAATAGATCTGCCATTTCTTGAAATCTCTCTTCGGATTCAAAATCGTGGTGTAACGTGTATCCCCCCCTGTTCCGGTCATGGAATAGATGAAATAAATTAAAAAATGGATTTTTGTTCAAGAATGAAATCTTATTGGAACTGTCCATATTTGGTTCATCCTTCGGAACCATATCACATCCCCGATCTGATGAAATAGGATGAATTGAGACGGTCTTTTGTAAATACGTAATTATCTTGAATATATTAACCATTTCTTTCTTTTCCGACCGCCTGCAGGGGACAAAAGAAACATCTTGTTCTTTCTTCAACAATTTCTGATCTCTAGTGGACCTCTCAGTAGGATTTGAACCCAGATGAAGTTCTGACCATCTGTCAGAGAAAAAAGAACGAATGGATCTTGTAGGATTCCCAAGAAGTTCTTCGATTTCTTCCGGAAGCAGATGATTCTTCATCTGCTTCTCACCTTCCGTGAATAGCCGAGACATTGAGGAATATCCAGAAAGGCATTTCGGGAATCGGCCTGATCCTATCTCTGTTTCTTCCGTTTGAAGAAAGGAAGGATCCCAAGGAATCGATCTTTCTTTTCGCTGTTGAATCTCCCTTTGATTGAGAGATGTGTGATATTCCGAATCCGCATTCCTAATGGAATCCAAGCGATCTCTAGATTGATCAAAAGATCCTTTCAATTGGCTAGAATCCCGCTTTTTGACGATCCAGTTCCTCCACCACCGCAAACCCCAGTGATATTTACACCTTTTAGTTATTGGAGGAAGCCAAGTACTCTCTTTCGGATCCAGGAAACAGCTCTCAGAGATCTTTTTTCCTTTTGGAAGATAGAGGAGCGAAACA